ATATACTAAAGCTAAAGTTAAAATAGAAAGAAAAAGAAATAAATAATATGAGGAACCTCCCTTGACAGTAATATACTGTATGTTGTATATGTAAATCCTAGATACGAAAAGAGGCATAATTCATCCAGCAAAGGGAACAGATATATATAGTATATAAAGAAAAATAATAGGTGCACAACAAAAAAAAAATACAATAAATTTGGAAAAGAAAATAAGAAAATAAAGTAAAGAACAATGGTCAATGAGATAAAAATAATGAATAAAAAAATTTAGGTTCAAATTTAATATTCATAGATAATAGATAATCTAGACGGTCATTTATAAAAGATAGGGAAATGAAATACACTGACTCATGATTCTTATTCATCCACTTGTGAAAAAAGGATTGGTTGGTTCGTTGAATTGAAAATTTACTTATTGAATGAGTAAAGGATTAAAATGGATTCCATTGGGTGGTACCAACTCAATCGAATGCTAACTTCCATTTACTTCATTATGGATTATGGAATTAACCGATCAACTTGCTATCGGATACTTATTTTTGATTCAGTATTAAAATAAAAAAAATTCGACATATTATTATTATGATTTACGATTATGAGAAGCAATACCACGACTTCTGATCCTGCGGTTTCCACACTTGAAGAACAAAACCTAGGGCGTGTCGCTCAAATTATTGGCCCAGTACTGGATGTCATTTTTCCACCGGGCAAGATGCCTAATATTTATAATGCTTTGGTAATTAAAGCTCGAGATACGGCTGGTCAGCAAATTAATGTAACTTGTGAGGTACAACAATTATTAGGAAATAATCGAGTAAGAGCTGTAGCTATGAGCGCTACAGATGGTCTGATGAGAGGAATGAAGGTGATTAACACGGGAGCTCCTCTAAGTGTTCCAGTCGGCGGAGCTACTCTCGGACGAATTTTCAACGTTCTTGGGGAACCCGTTGATAATTTCGGTCCTGTTGATACTCGCACAACATCTCCTATTCATAGATCTGCACCCGCCTTCATACAGTTAGATACGAAATTATCAATCTTTGAAACAGGGATTAAAGTGGTGGATCTTTTAGCCCCCTATCGCCGTGGAGGAAAAATCGGACTATTTGGGGGAGCTGGGGTGGGTAAAACAGTACTCATCATGGAATTGATCAACAACATTGCCAAAGCTCATGGAGGCGTATCCGTATTTGGCGGAGTAGGGGAGCGTACTCGTGAAGGAAATGATCTCTACATGGAAATGAAAGAATCCGGGGTGATTAATGAAAAAAATCTTGGAAAATCCAAAGTAGCTCTAGTCTATGGTCAAATGAATGAACCGCCAGGAGCTCGTATGAGAGTTGGCTTGACTGCCCTAACCATGGCGGAATATTTCCGGGATGTTAATGAGCAAGACGTACTTCTATTCATCGATAATATCTTTCGTTTCGTTCAAGCAGGTTCCGAAGTATCTGCCTTATTAGGTAGAATGCCTTCCGCAGTGGGTTATCAACCTACCCTTAGTACGGAAATGGGTTCTTTGCAAGAAAGAATTACTTCTACCAAAGAAGGATCTATAACATCGATCCAAGCAGTTTATGTACCTGCGGATGATTTGACCGACCCTGCTCCTGCCACGACATTTGCACATTTAGATGCTACTACCGTATTATCAAGAGGATTAGCTGCCAAAGGTATTTATCCAGCAGTAGATCCCTTAGATTCAACGTCAACCATGTTACAACCTCGGATCGTTGGCGAGGAACATTATGAAACTGCTCAAAGAGTTAAGCAAACTTCACAACGTTACAAGGAACTTCAGGACATTATAGCTATCCTTGGGTTGGACGAATTATCCGAAGAAGATCGTTTAACTGTAGCAAGAGCACGAAAGATTGAGCGTTTCTTATCACAACCCTTCTTTGTGGCAGAAGTCTTTACTGGTTCTCCGGGGAAATATGTTGGTCTCGCAGAAACAATTCGGGGATTTCAACTCATCCTTTCCGGAAAATTAGATGGTCTTCCCGAACAGGCCTTTTATTTGGTGGGTAACATCGATGAAGCTACCGCGAAAGCTATTAACTTAGAAAACTTAGAAGAGGAGAGCAAATTGAAGAAATGACCTTAAATCTTTGTGTACTGACTCCTAATCGAATTATTTGGGATTCCGAAGTGAAAGAAATTATTTTATCTACGAATAGTGGACAAATTGGAGTATTACCAAACCATGCCCCCATTGCCACGGCTGTAGATATAGGTCTTTTGAGAATACGGCTAAACGACCAATGGTTAACAGTGGCTCTTATGGGTGGTTTCGCTAGAATAAGTAATAATGAGATAACTATTTTAGGAAATGATGCAGAATTTAGTACTGACATTGATGCACAAGAAGCTCAACAAACTCTTGAAATAGCTGAAGATAACTTGAGTAGAGCTGAGGGTAAGAGACAAGCAATTGAGTCAAATCTAGCTCTCAGACGAGCTAGGACACGAGTAGAGGCTGTCAATGTGATTTCCCAGTAGTAGTTAATGCATTCAATAAAAATAAAAAGAATCAAAAAAATAATTAAAATTAAAGGAGTTTCTTATTATACACTACATTTTCATTCCAAAAATTGAACCAAATTGAACACAATGAAGTCTAATCTGATTAATCTTATGATAGAACGAAAAAAAGAGGATGGGTAGAAAAACTTATTAGATACCGGATTCCATGGTATCTAATAAGTTCTACCTACTATTGGATTTGAACCAATGACTCCCGCCGTATGAAAGCAATACTCTAACCACTGGGTTAAGTAGGTTATTTATCACCACAAAAAGGTCTTCATCACTTCGATGGATTCTAGTTAAAATATGCTTTATAAGCAATATCAATCTTTTACCAGTAAATGGATCGGAGAGTTATCATATGCATATGGGATACCCTTCTTGACAAGAAATTGCCTCTATGTTAAAATAGTTATGATTTATGATAAGGGTTATAGCTCAGTTAGGTAGAGCACCTCGTTTACACGTGCGCCAATGCTTTTCAAGGAAGCCCATTATGCAATGACCATAATTGATCTTTTTGAGAAGTCGATGTCTTATTCCGTAGATTCGAGAGAACAAGAGAAAAATAGCCTGACAAATATTTGGTTCGATCCGATTCAGGTGCGAATTCCACTGCCAAATCAATCAAATAGAACATGCCATTGTAAGGTAAATGTCCAGTCCATTCAATGCCAGGCATAATGAGTATAAGGGTCTCAAAAGAACCTCTTGTCGTCCTATGAGCTTTGAGGTGTATGAAGTCTTATATTTTACTCTTGCAGTGGAGCGATAGAGGCTCCATTTCACTTAGGTTGATCTAGGCCGAAGGCAGACCTAAATCAAGGTCATTTTTCTTTGAAACACTTTGGTATTGCTCCTAGATCAGGATACAAATATGAATCAGAGCACATGGAACCGTCTCATTATCTTTTTATCTTCCTGTAAAGAAAAAAATGGTGGACTAACTGATCTTTACATCAGTTGATGAAAGAGCCCAATGCAACAAAATGCATGTTGGGTCTTTGAAACAGTTCGAATCATTTCGATAATAATCAGTTTTCTCTGTTTTACCGAGAAGGTCTACGGTTCGAGTCCGTATAGCCCTAATACATTATACATTCCATTCCATTTTTGTTTTGTATAGAGATTTTAGTAGTTTTATTTAATAGTAGGAACAATAAAATAAACACAATAATTCATTTCAACAGACCCAATTGGTATTTGTCAAATCTCAGATCAAATAACCATATTTCTTTATCCATTTTCATGAATGAATTACTTTTTCCTCTTTTATTGCCCATGATCAAAGAGTTATTTATACACTTTTTTGGGGTTTGGTATACCCAAACCCAGTCAATTTATGAAATTAAAATCATGAAAGAATACTGTCTAAAGACTTCAACCTGACCCAAGCAAATCCAATCCTAAGTCGCATGGATCTAGGACCTATTCTTTTCTTGATCTTGAGTATTTGTGGATAATCAGTTTTTGGCTGAACAACAAACCTAATAGATTCTTAGATTCTTTCAATTTTAAATTTGTTTCAAAGATAATGTAGGGCTAATTAATTAGCCCTACATCCATCAAGGCTCCTCCTTCTATATTCTAAGAGTTGAGCGGGTTTGGGAATTTGTTCTGTCGAATTGTTCGATAATGTGTGATTCTTTCTATTAGACTATTAGGAGAAGATTATTAGAGGGATCCTATATTATGCCGAACGTTCATGATTCCATAAAATTAAAAATTAAATATAACTATACTATTATAGTTATACTAATAAAAATATAGTAATAATATTATCATATTCTATTGATATTGAATTCTTAATGATTTTTCACTTTTATTGAATTTATTTATAATTTTTTTTTACTATAAAGAAGATTCTTTTATAGATGCTATAACGAAACTTCGTAAGAAGATATCTCAAAAAATCTTTGAAGTTGAAGATAGAACTGTGTATCAACAGGAGAATCGATGTTTTACTACTAATCACAAGGTTTACCTTCGACACAGTACTAATACTGGAAATTATAATCAAGGATTACTCTATCAATTACCATCTACTTCAGAGATACCTTTTAGATTTGAATTTGAAAAAGATTTAAAGTCCAAAGGGTCAGTATCTTCTTACGAATTAGTTAATCAGGCAGGATTCCTTTGTGCAGAATAAGAAAGAGCGGGTCAGTCTTTTTATATATGGTATATGGTTACAATTATTTACGCTCCCAGTGTGCCTATGATGTAGCACCAGACGGATTTTTAGCTAGTGTGTATCACCTTACGAAAATACGTTATGGTATAGATAAACCAGAGGAGGTATGCATAAAAGTATTTGCCCCCAGGAGTAATCCTCGAACCCCGTCCGTTTTCTGGATTTGGAGAAGTACGGATTTTCAGGAATGGGAATCTTATGATATGTTGGGAATTTCTTATGAGAATCATCCTCGCCTTAAACGTATCTTGATGCCTGAAAATTGGATAGGCTGGTCCTTACGTAAAGACTATATTACTCCACTCCCAATTTCTATGAAATACAAGATGCTCTTTGAATGATAAGTACTTATACGACACGACTCCAGATTTCATTTCAATCAAAGAACATTTTTACATTCCCTTCTAGATGAAACAGAGTAACTGGACTTTAATTCATATGAGGGTGGCTAAAAAAAAAGGTTCTCATTGATATTCCCCAATTGGAAAGATATCATATACATTTTGTATGAGCAGAAAGACTAGGATGACTTAAAAGAGTTCTATACCATGACCTTTGTATCGCGCACATCACTTAGCACATCACTTAGGGGGGGCGCCGGAAATTGAGCAAGAGTGAGAAAAAAAAAATATGAAAAAAAAAAAGACGGAAGAGACGAAATGCAGAAATGAAAAATGAAAGGAATTGGGGTTGATTTGTACTGTGTCTGAAAAACATCCTTTCATTCTGAATCTTTTTATCTAATTTTTTTATGAAATTTGAGATATATACGAAAATTTCACATCCTATTTAAAATTTAAATAAGATCAAAGTATGAACAGAGAGGAAAAAAATAAAAATGAAAAGGAAAGTAAAGAATATGTATCCCGATCCGTATCAATGAATTTCATTTGTATGAGGTATTAATATTTATCCGATACATTATTCACGTGTCAGGAACCAGATTTGAACTGGTGACACGAGGATTTTCAGTCCTCTGCTCTACCAACTGAGCTATCCCGACCATTTCCTGTGCATCATCCTAGCGGAGTACTTGTATCTATGTCAATGAAAAGAACTAAAAAAGTCTTAACAAATTGTACCTAGCTCCTCAATTTCTTAGATCTTCAAAACAAAAAGAAGACTTTCTTTGTATTGTAAATGTAAGGATAATGATATGGACTGTGAATGACTCAATAACGGGGATTCCTTGAATCTATACATATATGTTCATTTGTACAGGTATCGTATCTATACAAATGAAATTGGATTGGAAGAAGAAACGAGGATTTCTATTCGGATCCGTTTGTGAAAGAACAGAGTGAATGAAATGAGAAAGATATTGAATTTTGGTTGAACTGAACCATTGATGAAAAAAAAAAAAAAGAAGATAAAGAAATAAGAGGAGGTAAAATGGGCTTTTCTTGGGGATAGAGGGACTTGAACCCTCACGATTTTAAAAGTCGACGGATTTTCCTTTTACTATAAATTTCATTGTTGTCGGTATTGACATGTAAAATGGGACTCTCTCTTTATTCTCGTCCGATTAATTTTCAAAAGATCTATGAAACTCTGGAATTAATCATTTGATCAATGAATATTCGAATTCTATTTCAATTTAAACTTCAATTGGAAAATGGGAATGGATTCAGAATAACTCTTCCTTTTTTTCATAGATTTTTTGATCTCTATCATTCTAATTAATATAGAAAGAATCTAAATATCGAAATAGAGGGTTGTGATTAATCTTTCCTATGTCAGTATGTATTAGGTATATAAGCTTATCCTTTACTGGCATTTCTATCATTTGATAGAAGGATTTTTGCTACTAACGTAACGTAGTCAATTTCATTCGTTAGAACAGCTTCCATTGAGTCTCTGCACCTATCCCTTTTTATTCTAATTTTCCATTTTTTATAAAGATTTGGCTCAGGATTGCCCATTTTTAGTTCCAGGGTTTCTCTGAATTTGGAAGTTACCACTTAGCAAGGTTTCCATACCAAGGCTCAATCCAATCAAATCAAGTCCGTAGCGTCTACCAATTTCGCCATATCCCCCTTTGCTTTGATATTTGATATGATACAAGGATCTAATTGTAATTCCATACACCTCTTTCATTGATCTTGGAACTGTTGAATTCATTAGGTAAGGATTCTTGTATCGAAAAAGTGTATGCTGCTATTTTATTTTTTTGGCCGTCTTCCATTCTAGCATTTCATCTCTATTGGATGAACCCTATTTGTTTCAATCCGAAATTATTCTATCATTGATGTATCCGCAATTCAATATAGATAGATATATCCCACATATATCTATGCCTTGACTCCCCCTTCTTTTTTATAGCGGAATTAAAAATAGTAGAACGCTCGATATTTATTTTATTTTTTTTTTTTTTTTTTTAACAATTCGTCCTCTTGTGTATAATGATAGAATACAATTTTCTATCAGTTTTAGTCATGGATTTACATTATTCGAATAGAAATCAATAGAATATGATTCTATTTAGTTTTTCACTATTTATCTATTAGGATATAGATAGTTTCTTTATGTGAAATTTAGATTTAGATTTAGATTTATAGTATAGTTTTTTAGTTATACCATTAGAATGAGAATAAATGAATTATTAATAATATGATTTTAATTATCATAAAATAATCATATTAATATTATTGAAGTGAAGATTTAATTTAAGATTGGATTTATTGTATTGATTTCATATCCATCTTTATTACATATTCATCTTCATATTAATCATATGATATTCAAAATAGTAAGAATTTAATTATAAATTCTATTTTTTTAGATTTTCTATTATTTAATATTTAGAATTATTTTACAAATTTTTAATTATAAATTCTAATATGATAATTTGATTAATAGGATAATATGAATATGGAATTTAATTTCTATTTATATATAATTTATATTTATATATCTAGATATAACGAATCTAAAGATTTTTATTTTATATTTTCTAATATAGAATCTAAAATCTATAACTAATAACTATAAATAGAATAAATAAGAATAGAAATAGAGAAGAAATTAAAATAATCAATAAATGAAAAAAAAAAAAGAAGAATCACCAGGTAATAGCTAAGATCCGAGAGTTTCCTATACACTATTGATCTTATATCCGCCCGCTTAGCTCAGAGGTTAGAGCATCGCATTTGTAATGCGATGGTCATCGGTTCGATTCCGATAGCCGGCTCTTTTTCTTTGCATGATTGAAAATATCTACTCTCGCTTTCTCTAAATGTCGAGTTATTATGTCATGGTAACTTGCAGCTATAGCTATGAATAAAAAAAGTTAACTAGATCTTTACAGAAGAAATTTGAAAAGGTAGCCTTCGCTTGAACTTCACTATATTATATATACAAAAAATAAAAATATTGATGAAATTTATTTCATTCTGCTTTGTAATACTTCAGTAGATTGTGTTTTGCTTTGCTGATCCTTTAGTTCAGTCTGAATTTATTTTATATATTTTAGAATATTTTTTTATATTTTATTTTAATTTGAGATTTCTATAATATTATAATTAGAATTTTTTTTTTTCAAATGAAAGTGAATCAAAAAGGGAGCCTTTATTTATATGTCTCGTTACCGAGGACCTCGTTTCAAAAAAATACGCCGTCTGGGGTCTTTACCGGGACTAACTAGTAAAAGCCCCAGATCCGGAAGTTATCTTCAAACCCAATTGCGCTCGGGAAAAAGATCACAATATCGTATTCGTTTAGAAGAGAAACAGAAATTGCGTTTTCATTATGGTCTGGCAGAGCGACAATTACTTAAATATGTGCATATTGCTGGAAAAGCCAAAGGGTCAACAGGTCAGGTTTTACTACAACTACTCGAGATGCGTTTGGATAACATCCTTTTTCGATTAGGTATGGCTTCGACCATTCCTGGAGCCAGACAATTAGTTAACCATAGACATATTTTAGTTAATGGTCGTATAGTAGATATACCAAGTTATCGTTGCAAACCCCGAGATATTATTACTACGAAGGATAAAGAAAGATCGAAAGCTCTGATTCAAAATTATCTTGTTTCATCCCCCCGCGGGGAATTGCCAAACCATTTGACTATTGATTCCTTACAATATAAAGGATTTGTAAATCAAATCATAGATAATAAATCGATCGGTTTGAAAATCAATGAGTTGTTGGTCGTAGAATATTATTCCCGTCAAACTTGATTCTAACGAAAATAAAAAAAGCAAGGTTCATACAATTTTTACCCCCTTCTCTGAAGTAAATAGAGTACCTTGTCTCATTCACATATCAAAAATGGATCGACAATAAATAGGATTCTTTTTCTTCTTTTCAATATCAATACAATATTTCTATTTGTATTTTACGTATCACAGGCTCTAATTAGGGATAGAGAATCTCTATCAAATAAGGACTGTTAAAATAATGATATCAATTATTATTTGATTTGATACGTAACGTTGATAAATGAAAAGAAAAGGAGAGAGAGGGATTCGAACCCTCGGTAAACAAAAGTTCACATAGCAGTTCCAATGCTACGCCTTGAACCACTCAGCCATCCCTCCTACGGAATCTTATTCTTGACCAAAAACCGAATTAAGTAGCGAGCCATTCATCTTAATTGTAGTACAGGTATGACCGCCTGGTGGTTCCATAGGAAGAAAAGTTTTTTTCCAATTTCATATTTATCAACAGCAACTTCTTTCATTAGCTACCCCATGATCTATTCAAAATTCATGAATTGTCCGATTCATTTTTTGATTTCAACTGTATGGCGTGGCACATATACGTTATGCAAACAAAATAAAATTAAAATAATTAAAATAAAGGATGGTTACCTTATTTTTTTATCATGGAATGATTATTAAATTCTTTTTCCTTTTGATAACCAAATCAAAACTTATCGAGTTATCAAAATCAATACATAGGAAACTTGGTTATTAAACTTAGATGAAATAGTAATAGTATACTACTAAATTGGAATGAAATATAATCTGATTCAACTATTTCATTTCATCTTTGTCAAAAGGGAGGACAATTTGTGCTCCACGTTTTTCCAATTAGTCTGTTTTTATGTTATTTTGTACTGTACAATTCCTTTTTTTGTGGGATCGTTTTCCCCGAAGGGGAATGAAAATAATTATAGAATGAATTGATAATTATGCCTAGATCTCGAATAAATGGAAATTTTATTGATAAGACCTCCTCAATTGTAGCCAATATCTTATTACGAATAATTCCGACAACTTCAGGAGAAAAAAAGGCATTTACCTATTACGGAGATGGTGCGATTTGATTCTTTTCTTGTTTTTTTACCCCTCAGTTTTACGAGAAAAAGAACGTAGTTAGGAATATAAAAAAAAATTAGTGAAAGAAACCTACGCTTGGTGAAGGTGAAGTTTAGAGATAGAGCAATTCCTTCTGTCGTGTATCCTCGATTGATGCAGCCTTAGATGCTTCAATTATCGATTTTAGTATTGAGCGAAAGGTTACATCTATAGGTTCTTTATTGGAGGTCAATCCTACTTAATTAGTATCCATAGGTGGCATTGTGGAAAAAGCACTACACCTAGGAATCAACAACACGAAAACTTTGTTATAAATAACCCTTTTCCTTATCGGTATCGGGACTAACAAGAATGGTTGGGAAAACTAAGATCCATCTCATTCGTGCTTTGGGTACCCGTATAACCATCAAAGACCGTTGAAGTGACTAATTCCTGGAAATCGTAAGCGTTGAGTACAAAGAAATTGTTGGAGTTACCATTTCTATCTATCACTAATACGATTGATGGTAAGAAAAAACCTCTTGTGGGAAGGCTGGTTAGAAATTTCTTGTAAAAATACCAGCTCCTGTCAGTTCATAATGAGAATAGTTAAATTTTGATTATATGAATTATTACCTTTAGTACTATGCACAGAAGGGAGGAGCCGTATGAGATGAAAATCTCACGTACGGTTCTGTAACGGAGATTCTTTTACAAGAATGAACGACCGTAACGGATGTCGGCTCAATCCGAAGGAAATTATGCAGAAGCTTTACAGAATTATTATGAAGCTACGCGACCAGAAATTGATCCCTATGATAGAAGTTATATACTCTATAACATAGGTCTTATACACACAAGCAACGGAGAGCATACAAAAGCTTTGGAATATTATTTCCGGGCACTAGAACGAAATCCATTTTTACCACAAGCTTTTAATAATATGGCCGTGATCTGTCATTACGTGCGACTATCTTCACTATAGAAATAAGGAAAAAGAGATCAAATCGTCTAGTAAATACTAGAAAAAAAAAAGGCTTTCTACATATGCATCGTCCAAAGTAACGATTTTTATCAGCTGTAGCAAGGAAAGATACTTCGCGAGAACCAAAAAAATCGGAAGAAATAGGTATGGCCTATATACTATACTCTATGGATAAAGAGTCGAATTGATAGAGAAAGCACCGTAAAGATCAATTAGTAAGCTATTATTTGGTCAATACATTTCAGAACTGCTTACTTATGTCATGATATGGAATAAAAAAAGTTAGAAATCAACTTATGTAATAGAGTCGATCTACTAAAGTATTGAGCAGCGGTGTAGCATCAGATCCCAAAGATTGTAAGTTCTTTTTTATTAATGGGATAAAGTTTTTTTCAAAGATTCTATAAAGATTCTATAAAAAAGATATAAGAATATCATATCCCATATATGAAATATGAAACCGAGATAGTTACCTTTCAGAAAATTCTAACGATATCGGGGGATATCTATGCTTCATTCTTCTGAAGGTGGGAGAAAAGAGAAAACTAATCATTCATCCAAATTAGAATTGGAAACTTATGTATTATGTAATAAACATCTTCTGGTTTATTCAAGATAAAATAGAATAGATTGATGAGCCGTATGAGGTAGGAAACTCTCAAGTACGGTTCTAAGGGAGGGAATTGACTCACCTATTCCGACCGTGGAGAACAGGCCATTCTACAAGGTGATTCTGAAATTGCAGAGGCTTGGTTCGATCAAGCTGCTGAGTATTGGAAACAAGCTATAGCGCTTACTCCAGGGAATTATATTGAAGCGCATAATTGGTTAAAAATAACGAGGCGTTTTGATTTTTAATAAGACCCTTTTTTTGTATCCAGCAATCAAATTAAATAAATCCTTCCTATGAGAAGGTCCAATCAAGAATTTTCTTATATCCCTTCTTTCTAAAATCATTCGATTTTTTACATTTTGTATGGTATCTCATAAAGATAAATGCTACAGATACCATATAGCATAGAACTAATAAAACTATTTCGATGAATCCTATGAAGTCTAAAATTCAAATAATTCTTAATAATGAAAATAAAATAAATAGAAATAATAAATAAACCAAAGTAAATTCATATTTTTATTTCTATTTAGATTCTCTTTTTATTTTCGATTAAAGTAAATCTATATGGGCACTTTGAGATTCAGAATCTAAATAGAAATAAAAAAAGCTAGGTTGCAAAAAAAGAACTTTTTTGTCATCCTGGGAAAGGATTTGGCAAAATAATGGGTCCCTTTGGCACCCTTTTTTTATGTCATAATAGATCCGAACACTTGCCCCGGATCAACTTCAATATCATATCTAGTAAATAACTAAAGAAAATGGATGGAAGTAAGATAGGAAAGAAGGGGACTAATGATAAAAAGAAGATCTATCTTTCAAAGGTTCACTAAAAACTTGACTGTTGGCGGGTCTCTTTTTATGTGTTGTCCGGAAAGAGGAGGACTTAATGATTATTCGTTCGCCAGAACCCGAAGTTAAAATTGTTGTAGAC